GTAGTAGTAGTAGGAACAAGAAAAGAAACACAATAATTCATTCCAACGGACCTAATTAGTATTTGTCAAATCTCGGATCAAATACCCATCTCTCTTCATCCAATTTCATGAAGAAATTACATATGTTCTTTATCATCTTTTTCTTTTTAAATTGAATTTATTCTTTACTATAATATTTACTATATTACTATACTCTTAATATTCTAATTATATTCTTAATAGAGTAGATTACTCTAATTTAAATTACTATCTAGAATTATTCTAAGTTAATAAGTTAATATAAGATAGGGAATTCTTTACTTTCACTTTCTATTTCTAAGATAGAAAATCAATATGAAATAAAAAAAATATCTAAATATCTATAAGATAATAAGTATAAACTAAGTATAAGAAAAGAATAAGTAGAATAGAAAAGAAAAAGAACTAAGTATAAGAGCATTCTATATTACACATCACATATAGAAAGAGAATTGAAAGGAGAAAAAAAAAAAAAGAAAAAGAGAAGTAGGATGACATTAGATGAATTTTGAAACAAGGTATGTCCTACATCAAAAAAACTCTCAACTATGCGGATCAAAAACCTTTTCTTGTTTCATCTAAGAAGTTCTATATGATTTTAAAATCTAATCTTCCTACGAATTTGTGAATCAGGCAGGGTTCCTTTGTACAAAATAAGAAACAGTGGTCAATCATTAAAAATTTCATTGGTCAATGTTCAATATTCATACAAAGAGAAATGTGAGAGAGATGAAGAAGATGCAGGTTCATTTATCTGATTGGCTAGTCAAGCATTAGTTAATTCTTAGTTAATTCATAGATCTTTAGATTGTAATTCCATTGCTGTCATTTCAATTGTATATGGTTACAATTATTTACGCTCCCAGTGTGCCTATGATACCAGGCGGATTTTTAGCTAGTGTGTATCACCTTACAAAAATACGTTATGGTAGAGATAAACCAGAAGAGGTATGCATAAAAGTATTTGCTCTCAGGAGTAATCCTCAAACCCGATCCGGCTTAATGAATTAATTTCATTTGTATGAGGTATTAAGAAATATCTATCTGATACATTATTCACGTGTCAGGAACCAGATTTGAACTGGTGACACGAGGATTTTCAGTCCTCTGCTCTACCAACTGAGCTATCCCGACCATTTCCCGTGCATCATCCTAGCAGAGTGCTTCTATCTATGTCAATGAAAAGAACTAAAAAAGAAAATCTTAACAAATTGGCTCTAGCCCTTGAAATTCTTGGATCTTCAAAAATTCAAAAAGAAGACTTTTTTTTTGTAAATGTAAGGAAAAAGATATAGACTCTAAATGATTCAATAACGGAGATTCCTTGAACATATATCTTCATATCATATTATACAAAACAAATGAGATTGGATTAGAAAAAGATACGAGGGTTTAGATTCGGATCCATTTGTGAAAGAACAGAGTGAATAAAAAGAGAAAGATATTTCATTTTGTTTAAACTGAGTCACTGATGAAAAAAAAGGAATAAAGAGGATGAGGATAAAGAAAGAGTGAGGAAGTAAAATAGGCTTTTTATTGGGGATAGAGGGACTTGAACCCTCACGATTAAAAAATTCGACGGATTTTCCTCTTACTATAAATTTCATTATTGTCGGTATTGACATGTAAAATGGGACTCTCTCTTTATTCTCGTCCGATTAAATTTCAAAAGATCTATCAAAAATTCTGGAATGAATAATTTGATCATTGAATATTTGAATTCTATTCTTTTTTCAACTTCAATTGGAATTGATTCACAATAACTCTTCAATTTTTCATATATCTTTTTGATCTCTATCATTCTAATTAAAAAAGAATAGAAATATAGGATTTATTATAGATCCTTATCTCATACTATTATTACTATTATATTACTCATATTTCTTAATATTCTTAATATAAAGAAAGAGAAGATTTAGATTTTCATAAATAAATTTCCAATTTCATAGCTAAATATATAGAGATACAGAATAGAATTCGATATAAGATTTGGATTGTTATTAATCGTTTGCTATGTCAGTATGTATACGTACGTCTTAGGTATATAAGACGTATCCTTTCTGTCATTTCGATAGAAGTCTTTTAGCTACTAACGTAACGTAATCAATTTCATTCGTTAGAACAGCTTCCATTGAGTCTCTGCACCTATCCCCTTTTTATTCTCATTTTACATCGTTTTTTCTCTCGAAACAAAGATTTGGCTCAGGATTGCCCTTTTTTAGTTCCAGGGTTTCTCTGAATTTGGAAGTTACCACTTAGCAGGTTTCCATACCAAGGCTCAATCCAATCAAGTCCGTAGCGTCTACCAATTTCGCCATATCCCCTTCCTTTCCTTTGAGACAAGGATCCAGCTCTTTCATTTATCTTGGCACTATTGAAGCCATTAGGTAATGATTCATTCCTATATTGAAAAAGTGTATGATGTTATTTTCTTTTTTTCCTCTATTCTATATTCTATCATTTCATCTAGAAACCCTATTTTTTCAATATAAAATAATTATATCATTGATCTATACCGCAATTCAATATGGATAGATATATACCACATATATATATATGCCTTTCCTACTCCTTCATTTTTACAGTGTAGTTTTGAATAGTGGAAGGGTCGATATTCATTCTTCTTTTTTTTTTCATTTCGAATTCGAATTTCATTTATATTTTCTTTTCATATATTTCATATATATGAATATATATTGATATTGAAAATATTGAAATTGATATTGAATTTAGATTTCTATTTAGATATCTAATTTATCTAGATAGAAATAGTTTTCTTTTCTATTTTCTAAATAGAATCTCAAATATATAACTAATATTTAAGAAATAGAATAAATTGAAATAATCAATAAAGAAAAGAATAAGAATCACTAGGAAATAGCTAAGATCCAATAGTTTCATACACTATTGCTCTTATATCCGCCCGCTTAGCTCAGAGGTTAGAGCATCGCATTTGTAATGCGATGGTCATCGGTTCGATTCCGATAGCCGGCTCTTTTTTTTATCTATTTTTTTATTTACATGATTGAAAATCTCTACTCTCGCTTTCTCTAAATATGGGATCACCGATCTATTATGTCATGATAACTTGCAGCTATAGCTATAAAGAAAAAAGTTGACTAGAACAATTAGATCTCTACAGAAGAAATTGGAAAACGTAACCTTCGCTTGAATTTCCTATATATACAAAAAATCCGAATATTGATAAAATTTAATTGATCAAATTTATTTTATTCTGTTTTGTAGGACTTTAGTTAATTGAGTTTTGCTTTGCTGATCCTTTAGTTTAGTCTGATTTTATATTTTTTTGTCAAATAAAAGTGAATCAAAAAGGAGCCTTTCTATGTCTCGTTACCGAGGACCTCGTTTCAAAAAAATACGCCGGCTGGGGGTTTTACCAGGACTAACTAGTAAAAGACCCAGGTCCAGAAGTGATCTTCAAACCCAATTGCGCTCTGGAAAAAGATCACAATATCGTATTCGTTTAGAAGAAAAACAGAAATTGCGTTTTCATTATGGTCTGACAGAACGACAATTACTTAAATATGTGCATATTGCTGGAAAAGCCAAAGGGTCAACAGGCCAGGTTTTACTACAACTACTCGAGATGCGTTTGGATAACATCCTTTTTCGATTGGGTATGGCTTCGACCATTCCAGGAGCCAGACAATTAGTTAACCATAGACACATTTTAGTTAATGGTCGTATAGTGGATATACCAAGTTATCGTTGCAAACCCCGAGATATTATTACTACGAAGGATAAAGAAAGATCGAAAGCTCTGATTCAAAATTCTCTTGTTTCATCCCCCCGCGGGGAATTGCCAAACCATTTGACTATTGACTCCTTACAATCTAAAGGATTTGTAAATCAAATAATAGATAGTAAATTGATCGGTCTGAAAATAAATGAGTTGTTGGTCGTAGAATATTATTCCCGTCAGACTTGATTCTAACAAAAATAAAAAAACAAGGTTCATACCAATTTTGACTTCTTTCGCTGAAGTAAATAGAGTACCTCGTGCCCTGTCTCATTCACGTATCAAAAAAGGATCGTTAATAGGATTCTTTTTATTTTTTTCTTCTTTTCAATATCAAGACGATATTTCTATTTGTATTTTCGCAGATATTAATTAGGGTATAGATAATGTCTATTAAATAAGGCGTTATAATAATGATATAAATTCTTATTTTCTTTGATACATTGTAGTAGGTAAGAAAAGAAACGGAGAGAGAGGGATTCGAACCCTCGGTAAACAAAAGTCTACATAGCAGTTCCAATGCTACGCCTTGAACCACTCGGCCATCTCTCCTACAGAATGTTATTCTTGACCAAAACCCGAATGAATAGCGAGTCCTTCATCTTAATTATCTTAATTGTAGTACATGTATGACTGTCCGATGCGATGGTTCCATAAGAAGAAATTTCTTTTTCAATTTCAGATTTATCAATAACTTCTTTCATCAGCTAACCCATGGAATTCATGAATCGTCCGATGAATCTTTTTATTTCAACTATTTCAATTGTATGGTGTGGCACATACACGTTATAAAAAAAAAAATAACAAAGAATGGTTACTTTATTTGAATTTGATTGAATTATTATTCAATTCTTTTCCTTTTTGAATCATAACCAAATCAAAAATTCTCGAGTTCTAAAAATCCATAGAAAACTTCAACTTAGATGAAATAGTAAAAGTCATCGGTATACTACGAAATTGGAATGAAATCTAATCTGATTCAATTATTTTCATTTCATCTTTGTCCAAAAGGGAGACACCACATTTTTTCCAATAAGTCTGTTTTTATGTTATTTTGTACTGTACAATTCCTTTTTTTGTGGGATCATTTTCCCCGAAAGGGGATAATAAGAATTATAGAATGAATTGCTAATTATGCCTAGATCTCGAATAAATGGAAATTTTATTGATAAGACCTCTTCAATTGTAGCCAATATTTTATTACGAATAATTCCGACAACTT